GAGTGAATTAGAAAAAGAATTTTCTAGTTATTGGAATTCTAGTTATTTAAATAAGGAGTCTAGGAGTGACGATTCCCACTATGATTATTCTATGTATGATAATAAATATAGTTGGAATAATTACATCAATAGTTGCATTGACAGTTATCTTCATTCTCAAATCGGGATTGCTAGTTCTATTTTAAGTGGTAGTGAAAATTACAGCGAAAGTTACATTTCTACTTACATTTTGGGTGAAAGTAGAAATAGTAGTGAAAACTGGAATTCCAAGCTACGAACTAGCACGAACGGCAGCGATTTCGCTCTAAGAGAAAATTCTAATGATCTCGGTGTAACTCAAAAATACAAGCATTTGTGGGTTCAATGTGAAATTTGTTATGGATTAAATTATAAGAAATTTTTTAAATCAAAAATGAATATTTGTGAACAATGTGGATATCATTTGAAAATGAGTAGTTCAGATAGAATTGAACTTTCGATTGATCCAGGGACTTGGGATCCTATGGATGAGGACATGTTCTCTCTGGATCCCATTGACTTTCATTCAGAGGAGGAACCTTATAAAGATCGTATTGATTCTTATCAAAAAAAGACAGGATTAACCGAGGCCATTCAAACCGGCATAGGTCAACTAAACGGTATTCCCGTAGCAATTGGGGTTATGGATTTTCAGTTTATGGGGGGTAGTATGGGATCGGTAGTAGGCGAGAAAATTACTCGTTTAATCGAGTATGCTACTAATCAATTTTTACCTCTTATTCTAGTGTGTGCTTCCGGAGGAGCACGCATGCAAGAAGGAAGTTTGAGCTTGATGCAAATGGCTAAAATTTCTTCTGCTTTATATGATTATCAATCGAATAAAAAGTTAGTTTATGTATCAATCCTTACATCTCCTACGACTGGTGGGGTGACAGCTAGTTTTGGTATGTTGGGGGATATCATTATTGCTGAACCCAACGCCTACATTGCATTTGCAGGTAAAAGAGTAATTGAACAAACATTGAATAAGACAGTACCAGAAGGTTCACAAGCGGCTGAATTTTTATTCCATAAGGGCTTATTTGATCCAATCGTACCACGTAATCTGTTAAAGGGCGTTCTGAGTGAATTATTTCAGCTCCACGCTTTCTTGCCTTTGAATCATAACTTAAGTAGAACCTTAAGTTAATAGTTAATTAAATTGAATTCTTTAAATTATTTTCTTTCTGGCGAATAACTATTTAGAATAAATAGTTATTAAGTATTTATTTATCGGAATCAAAGGAAAAATCCGAAGAATGGATTTTTTTTGGTGACATAAGAGGGAATTATGGAAAGAATCATACAGATAATTTTTTTTTACCGATATCCCTGATTCCTAATTAGGAAACCTCTATGAACAAGATAAAAGAGCGAATTCTTTTTCCGCGAGGTAGGGTAGTAAATAATAAATAAAACGAATTTCATGTTCTTTTCTTCCTTTCGTATTATATTATAACGAATTTTGGAAGAATTTAGAAGGTGAAGAAACTCTTTATTAAATTCAAATTATAATTATGAAATTCAAATTATAAGACAAGAAAAAAAATAATAGAAAAATAACAAACAAGTGAATTATCATACATGTATTTGATGTAGAAAAATGAATAAGTTCATTTAGTTAGTTCTATATTCCTTGCACTTTATTATATATACTCAGTTAGCTATACTTAGTATAATTATTATAGGAATTCTAATAATTTTAAGAGATCTTTCTATTTAAGATATCTTTCTAACAATATAATCTAGCGATAATAGGTAAAAAAATAAATATAACAATAAATAACAGGTACAAATATTAAATCGAGGTGCCCATTCTATGACAATTCTCAACAACTTACCCTCTATTTTTGTGCCTTTAGTGGGCTTAGTATTTCCGGCAATTGCAATGGCTTCTTTATCTCTTCATGTTCAAAAAAACAAGATTTTTTAGATCTGATGGGGGCAAATTTCATATATTTTTTTTTCAAGACTTAGACTTGGATTATAACACAGATATCTATTCAGTATAATAGGGTATAACTTGTGGCTTCTTTCAAACAGAAAAGAAAGGGCAGGCGTAAACGTAAATCTGATATATGAGTAAACGAGCTATTTGAAAATATTGAAAATAAGTCGCGATTGGGGCGAATACCTGAAATAAATTAAATGCAAAGCCCATGTAGCTATATATGTGTAGATAGGGGATCATATGAGAGGGCTCCTATTATTTTACTTTTAGATCTAACCAATTGCTTCGAAAGATTCACATCAGAATAGTGCAAGTTGATGAAAGTTCCTTCGGAAACAAAAAAATGTAAAGTAAAATTCATTTTGGCCGGTCTCCCACTTCCAATAAAATGTAACTAGATCTAGTATGAGTTGGCGATCAGAACATATATGGATAGAACTTATCGCGGGGTCTCGAAAAATAAGTAATTTCTGCTGGGCCATTATACTTTTTTTAGGTTCATTGGGGTTTTTATTGATTGGAATTTCCAGTTATCTTGACAGAAATTTGATACCTTTATTCCCGTCTCAGGAAATCATTTTTTTTCCACAAGGTATCGTGATGTCGTTCTATGGGCTCGCCGGTCTGTTTATTAGCTCTTATTTGTGGTGCACAATTTCGTGGAATGTAGGTAGTGGTTATGATCGATTCGATAGAAAAGAAGGAATAGTGTGTATTTTTCGTTGGGGATTCCCAGGAAAAAATCGTCGCATCTTACTCCGACTCTTTATGAAAGATATTCAGTCTATCAGAATAGAAGTTAAAGAGGGTTTTAATGCTCGGCGTGTCCTTTATATGGAAATCAGAGGCCAAGGGGCCATTCCTTTGACTCGTACTGATGAGAATTTGACTCCACGAGAAATTGAGCAAAAAGCAGCGGAATTGGCCTATTTTTTGCGTGTACCAATTGAAGTATTTTGAAATAAACGAAGCACTTTTCTTAGCAGTTAGCAGGAGGTAAAAAACCAAAAAATCCTCTTTTTTTTTCTATAACATAACTTAACTGAAATTTCTTCATAATACTGATGAACCAAAGAAGACGTATATTATATATACTATATACGGAAAACGGAAAAATTTGAAATTTTGTCCGCAAACTTTTTTTTATGCGTATGTAAATTCACAAAATTCAAGGACTAACCACTGACTCACAAATAAAAAAGAGGGAATAGATTCAGGAGTTCGAAGCTTTCTATTCTAAATTCTAATATTAGAATAGAACTTATGCTTGATAGAAATATTAGATCGTATAGAGTTGACGAATGAAGCGGATTCATTAAAAATTCATAGACGCAAAAATGGACAAAAAAGCATTCATTCCCCTTCTATATCTTACGTCTATAGTATTTTTGCCCTGGTGGGTCTCTTTTTCATTTAATAAAAGTCTGGGATCTTGGATTCTTAATTGGTGGAATACTAGTAAATCCGAAACTTTTTTAAATGATATTCAAGAAAAGAGTATTCTAGAAAAATTAATAGAATTTGAGGAACTCTTCCTGTTGGACGAAATGATAAAGGAATACCCCGAAACACATCTACAAAAGTTTCGTATCGGAATCCACAAAGAAACGATCCAAATGATCAAGATGCACAACGCAGATCGTATCTATACGATTTTGCACTTCTCGACAAATATAATCTGTTTCGTTATTCTAAGTGGTTATTCTTTTTTAGTTAATGAAGAACTTATTATTCTTAATTCTTGGGTTCAAGAATTCATATATAACTTAAGCGACACGATAAAAGCCCTTTCTATTCTTTTATTAACCGACTTATGTATAGGATTCCATTCACCCCACGGTTGGGAACTAATGATTAGTTCTTTCTACAAGGATTTTGGATTTGCTCATAATGATCAAATTATATCTGGACTTGTTTCCACCTTTCCAGTCATTTTCGATACAATTTTTAAATATTGGATCTTCCGTTATTTAAATCGTGTATCTCCGTCACTTGTAGTGATTTATCATTCAATGAATGACTGAAAAATGATCCACCGATCCAATTAGAATTTTGTTATTTTATCCATAAGTAAAATAAAACATTCAAAATCTTACTTTTTTTTTATACACTTATTTTTTCTATACATCCAATAGATTCGGATTCCTCCTATATTTTAGTAAAAATTTTTCAGTAACTAGCAGCATCGTGGATAGGGAACTATCCTAGCGACCTACCTAATTTTATTGTATAAATTTTCTGGATCAACGACTGGACCATGCAAACTAGAAAGACCCTCTCTTGGATAAAGGAAGAGATTACTCGCTCCATTTCCGTATCGCTCATGATATATATAATAACTGGGGCATACATTTCAAATGCATATCCCATTTTTGCACAGCAGGGTTATGAAAATCCGCGCGAAGCAACTGGTCGTATTGTATGCGCGAATTGTCATTTAGCTAATAAGCCCGTGGGTATTGAGGTTCCACAAGCGGTACTTCCAGATACTGTATTTGAAGCAGTTGTTCGAATTCCTTATGATATGCAACTAAAACAAGTTCTTGCTAATGGTAAAAAGGGAGCTTTGAATGTGGGGGCCGTGCTTATTTTACCCGAGGGGTTTGAATTAGCCCCTCCTGATCGTATTTCGCCAGAGATGAAAGAAAAGATAGGTAATCTCTCTTTTCAGAGTTATCGCCCCGCTAAAAAGAATATTCTTGTGATAGGTCCTGTTCCTGGTCAAAAATATAGTGAAATCACCTTTCCTATTCTTTCTCCGGACCCTGCTGCTAAGAAGGATGCTCACTTCTTAAAATATCCCATATACGTAGGCGGGAACAGGGGAAGGGGTCAGATTTATCCCGACGGGAGCAAGAGTAACAATACGGTTTATAATGCTACAGCAGCGGGTATAGTAAGCAAAATAATACGAAAAGAAAAAGGGGGGTATGAAATAACTATAACAGATGCGCCAGAGGGGCGTCAAGTGATTGATAGTATCCCCCCAGGACCAGAACTTCTTGTTTCAGAAGGCGAATCCATCAAACTT